CAATCCGACTAATTCTTAACAAATTAGTATTTGCAATTTGTGAGGGTCGTTCTAGCTATATACGAAATTCTTGATTAATAATAAGATAAGTAAATTTTTGGGGGAACTCCATATAATCGATTTATTGAATCGGTTATTATTCTTGACTAGCATAAAAGAGATAAAAACCGGAGATTTTCTGTGATTAGTTGATATTTTAAATATATAATTCAAGTAGGCAAATCGAAAAAAAAAAAGATGGTTGAATCAAAATAATTCCTTTTTAAGTTCTATTTCTTTCAGAGGGTAATATGAATGTTCTATTATGTTCTATCAAAACACTAAAAGGTTTATACGATATATCCGGTGTGGAAGTAGGCCAACATTTCTATTGGCAAATAGGAAGTTTCCAAGTCCATGCGCAAGTACTTATTACTTCTTGGGTCGTAATTGCTATTTTATTAGGTTCAGCCATTCTAGCTGTTCGTAATCCACAAACCATTCCTACTGATGGTCAGAATTTCTTTGAATATGTCCTTGAATTCATTCGAGACGTGAGCAAAACTCAAATTGGAGAAGAATACGGTCCATGGGTTCCCTTTATTGGAACTATGTTTCTATTTATTTTTGTTTCGAATTGGTCAGGGGCTCTTTTACCCTGGAAAATTATACAGTTACCTCACGGGGAGTTAGCCGCACCCACAAATGATATAAACACGACCGTTGCTTTAGCTTTACTTACTTCAGTAGCATATTTTTATGCGGGCCTTACAAAAAAGGGATTGAGTTATTTCGGTAAATATATTCAACCAACGCCAATCCTTTTACCTATTAACATCTTAGAAGATTTCACAAAACCGTTATCGCTTAGTTTTCGACTTTTCGGAAATATTTTAGCTGATGAATTAGTAGTTGTTGTTCTTGTTTCTTTAGTACCTTTAGTAGTTCCTATACCAGTCATGTTCCTTGGATTATTTACAAGCGGTATTCAAGCTCTTATTTTTGCAACCCTAGCTGCGGCTTATATAGGCGAATCCATGGAAGGTCATCATTGACTAGTTTCCAACACAGTCTTTTTTAGCTTAGCCTGACGCAATGTATGCGCCGTTTGAGGTAATCCACTTAGGGAAGATAAATATACAAATAAGGTATAAATCAAGATATAGACGATCTAGAGTAATTGTAAAAAAGGTTACGATATTTTTTTGTTGTAAAAAAAATATGGATTGGTTTGCGTAGGAATGGGGGGTCGAACTAGGTGTATATAATCTAATCGCTATAAGACAACTCTTGTGAATCTTTCGAAGAATGATTCGAGAATCCCGATGACTTTAAGATACAATATTTGGTTTACGGTATGGGGGAAAAACACGTATATGTGATATTAGACATTAACTAGGTATATATGAACTAAAGATATATCTAATTTGTCTTACTATTGTGAATTTGGATAGGGATTTCAATAGAAACCTTTCCATTTCGTCGGTAATTGTGACTTGAATATTGGTTGATTGTATCATTAACTATTTCTTTATTTTTGTTTTGGCGCGAGGAACTTATCATGAATCCACTGATTTCTGCCGCTTCCGTTATTGCTGCTGGATTGGCTGTCGGGCTTGCTTCTATTGGACCTGGGGTTGGTCAAGGTACTGCTGCGGGACAGGCTGTAGAAGGGATCGCGAGACAACCAGAGGCGGAAGGAAAAATACGGGGTACTTTATTACTTAGTCTAGCTTTCATGGAAGCTTTAACAATTTATGGGTTAGTTGTAGCATTAGCTCTTTTATTTGCGAATCCTTTTGTTTAATCCTAAAAACACATATTTTTATTTATTTCCGTAAGATTTGTTGATCTTGTTTTTTTGAATTATTTTAATATTTATTTAATTCCTACAATTTAATTACTTAGGAACAACAACCCACGGAAATCCCTGGTTTAAGAATGAGGATCCAACTCACTTTTTCCTTTACCTTCTTAGTCCAATGGACGAACTTTTTTTAGGAAGTATTGCAATTGTATTGTAACAAACGAGGTATTTCGCAACTGACCTGTATAAGACCTGGTACCGAATTCGAATCGAATAAGTATCAAGCTTATTGGAAATTTCCAAGTATTGGAAATTTCCAATTGAAAAAAAAAATCCATTAAAATCCATTTATAATATCAATATATTTTTTGACTCAATTTCCTATTTTCTATTTAGAAATAGTGAAAGTCATAATAAAAGAATACAATAAAGAATAGAAAGAAAAAAAAATAAGTAGTCTATCTATAACTAGAAGAAAGCTATAACTATAAGAAAGAGGAGATCATATGAAAAATGTAACCGATTCTTTCCTTTCCTTGGGTTATTGGCCATCCGCGGGGAGTTTCGGGTTTAATACTGATATTTTTGCAACCAATCTAATAAACCTAAGTGTAGTACTTGGTGTGTTAATTTTTTTTGGAAAGGGAGTGTTAAGTGATTTATTAGATAATCGAAAACAAAGGATCTTGAAGACTATTCAAAATTCAGAAGAAT